CTGTTCTTCCTTAGATCCCTTCTTTCACTCCGATAGTATCATAGATCGGAATCGATGCAAAGGGAATGAATGCATTTCCACACTATAATAAATAAATAAGTTAAGTGGAATAGATAGAACATTGGATCATGCCACATCACTTATTCTATTCTACGGATCTTACGGAGCCTATTCGTGGATAACATGATTCGGGTATGATCATAGAAAATATTCTCCTCAAGCGAACCGGCCTATCCTCTGCTACGTAGGGGACTTACGTTTTGGTTGGATGCGGAGACACGTTTGGTTGTGAATTCCAACGTGGCAAATAAAATCATATATCTGCATGGCTAAATCAATAGTTCAAGTCACACACTCCCATAATCCATCCTCTCTTCGGAAAATTCACTTCAACTATTCGTATCAAATAAGGAATACAATACTTCCGAGTTGAAGATAAGTATCCAAAAAACATGTCTTATTTTTTCAATAATCCATATTTGTAGCAATGAAATACTATTGTCCTCCCCGATATATGATCAATTACAAATATCTATGATATGTCTTCTCTATAAAGGACCGGAAATACCTTGCTTACGTATCATTGGAAAGTGCATTAACATAAATACGGCAGTAAGGAGAGGCAATACAAAAGTGTGTAAACTATAAAAACGAGTTAAAGTGGATTGGCCCACACTAGCACTTCCACGTAATAACTCTACTAAAGGCGATCCTATTACAGGAATAGCTTCAGGTACGCCTGTCACAATTTTTACTGCCCAATAACCAATTTGGTCCCGAGGTAAGGAATAACCAGTTACACCAAAAGATGCAGTCAATACAGCCAAAACCACACCCGTAACCCAAGTTAATTCGCGAGGTTTTTTAAATCCACCTGTGAGATACACACGAAATACATGCAGGATCATCATGAGAACCATCATACTTGCTGACCATCGATGAACTGATCGGATTAACCAACCAAAGTTGGCCTCAGTCATGATGTATTGAACAGAGGAAAAAGCCTCTGTAACGGTTGGACGATAGTAAAAAGTCATAGCAAAACCCGTAGCTACTTGTACTAGAAAACAAGTAAGTGTGATCCCCCCTAAACAATAAAATATGTTGACATGAGGAGGAACATATTTACTAGTTATATCATCTGCAATCGCCTGAATCTCAAGACGTTCCTCAAACCAATCATATACTTTATTGAGATAGGTAACCCAATGGAACTCCCCCTCTGAGAACCGTATATGAGAATTTCATCTCGTACGGCTCAAGCGGAAACACACAAATACTGATTTCAACGGATATATAATAGAAAGTTAAAAACTTCATTAACCACTTGATTCGATTTGCCTCGAAGATACGAAGTAACAAAAATCCGGAATCTCTTCTTTGTGATGATAATGCCAAAAAATATCAAGTTGGCTCATCTGTCTTTCTTTATGTTGATCGTTACAGGCCTCTTGAATCTTCTCTTCCCTATTTTTTATTTGTTATTTGATTTATTGTTTTTTTTTTTTGTGCGTACTGCGGATTTACTCTTGTTTTACTATTGATAGGAATTCTCTTGTTGAGACCCTATGAATCAATTGAAACCTCAGATTCATACTAGAACCACGATGATTTAGCCTCAAGCTAAACTCAAAGGTTCTCTGAGTAAGAACCTTTGATGATCACTTATTGAATGAATGGATATAATGACTCAACAAAATCTAGAGAAAGAGTTATCCTTCGGTCAAAATAAATCTGAAGGAATAAAATTCGTTTGATTTAGGAAATACCTATTTGAATTTTTTTTGAGTCCGGTTGCGAGGTCTGAATAAATAGTAGGTATGAATCATAGTTCAAATATTTCTTTTCTTGATCTATTCTATATATTCCGTGCCCCAGATACTAGAATAAATATCCGACGAGGTAGAATCATCTTGATAGAGATAACAGGTCCATTCTATGTATTATCAATAGGATCAATTATAACAAGTCACACACTCATATTCCGGAAATACCAAAACAAATAAATTCCACGGTCGAACTACCAGAATAGAATGGTCTAGAAATCCAAGTCTAAAGTAATTTTTTCTTTGATTGAAAGACTAGGACTTCATAGTTCTTATAAACCTAACTCATTGAAATTCCATCCAGTAAAACGGAAGAATTATAAATTTCCAAAATAATAGATAGGAATATCGCAAATAGAGCCATTGCGACCCCCATAAGTGGTGTAGTCCCCCATCCCGGAGCTACTTTACCATATTCCGAATTCAATGGTTTCAATAAATCCCCTACAGTAGTTCGTCTTGGCCCAGATCTAGAACTATCCTCAACGGTTTGTGTAGCCATAAATCCTATTTAATGATTGGTTGAGATCTGTTGACTTTGTATACTATTCCGTTGTAGTTGTAAATAAACGATCTTATCGTAGATCCATTGTGATCTTGAAATTATCTAAAAATGGAAACAGCAACCCTAGTCGCCATCTCCATATCTGGTTTACTTGTAAGCTTTACTGGGTACGCCTTATATACCGCTTTTGGGCAACCCTCTCAACAACTAAGAGATCCATTCGAAGAACACGGGGACTAGTTGAAGTAATGAGCCTCCCATATTGGGAGGCTCATTACTTCAACTAAATTATTTCTAAAGTTTATTTCATTTTTTTAGTCGGAACCTTAGGTGGTTCTCGAAAAAAGATAGCGAAAAAAATTATCCCTAAAGTCGAGACTAAAAGGAATGTATAAACCAATGCTTCCATGGATTCGATCGTGGTTTACAATTATAGCTTCCACACCTATTCATTTGGGATCATTTACCATATCATATAAAGAAAGAAAAAAAGTCAAAGAAAAGATGGTGATTCAAGTCAAGATTTCTCTGATACCCAATGTCAAATAAAAAAAAATAGAGGCGAAAGATACCACAACAATGTCGTATCAGACTACTTGTCTCCTTGTAGTTGGATCCCCAAGTTTTTGGAATGCTCCAAATTCCACTTGAGCGTCCAAATCTGGATCAATACCAGCAAAAACATCTCTGAACAAGGTTCTAGCGCCATGCCAAATGTGTCCGAAAAAGAAGAGCAAAGCAAACGTAGCATGCCCAAAAGTGAACCAACCCCTTGGACTGCTACGAAAAACACCATCGGATTTCAAAGTAGCCCGATCTAATTCAAAAATTTCACCTAATTGGGCACGTCTAGCATATTTTTTCACAGTAGCAGGATCAGAATAACTTACTCCATTAAGTTCGCCACCATAGAACTCAACAGTAACACCTACTTGTTCAACACTATACTTTGATTCTGCCCTTCTAAAAGGAACATCAGCTCTCACAATTCCGTCTTCATCTACCAAAACTACCGGAAATGTTTCAAAAAAAGTAGGCATACGACGTACAAAAAGCTCGCGCCCTTCTTTATCTCTAAAGACGGGGTGTCCTAACCATCCAACAGCAATTCCATCCCCATTGTCCATTGAGCCTGCTCTGAATAATCCCCCCTTTGCCGGATTATTACCAATATAATCATAAAAAGCTAATTTTTCGGGAATTTTAGACCAAGCTTCCGGTAAACTAAGATTTTCGGCTAGCCCGGCACTAACTCTTCGATATATTTCTTGCTGAAAGTATCCCTGATCCCACTGATAACGAGTAGGACCAAATAATTCGATTGGGGTAGTTGCTGAACCATACCACATAGTTCCAGCAACAACAAAAGCTGCAAAAAAAACAGCAGCGATACTACTGGAAAGTACAGTTTCAATATTGCCCATACGTAATCCTTTGTATAGACGTTGAGGCGGACGAACACTAAGATGGAATAGGCCTGCTAATATGCCCAATGTACCCGCTGCAATATGATGAGAGGCTATTCCTCCCGGAACAAAAGGATCAAAACCTTCCGCGCCCCACGCTGGATTTACAGATTGTACTTTTCCAGTTAGTCCATAAGGATCGGACACCCATATTCCAGGACCATACAAACCTGTTACATGAAATGCGCCAAAGCCAAAGCAAGCTACCCCTGAGAGAAATAAATGAATTCCAAAGATCTTAGGCAAATCCAAAGAAGGTTTTCCCGTACGTTCATCACAGAATATTTCTAGGTCCCAATATACCCAATGCCAGATAGCTGCCAAGAAGCACAAACCAGAAAACACTATGTGTGCCCCTGCCACACCTTCATAACTCCAAATACCCGGATTTGTTATAGTTCCTCCTGAAATACTCCAACCACCCCACGAATTGGTTATTCCTAAACGAGTCATGAAGGGTATAACGAACATACCTTGTCTCCACATCGGATCAAGAACGGGATCAGAGGGATCAAAAACCGCTAATTCATATAAAGCCATCGAACCAGCCCAACCAGAAACTAGAGCTGTATGCATTATATGAACAGAAAGCAATCGACCGGGATCATTCAATACGACAGTATGAACACGATACCAAGGTAAACCCATGGAAATACCTCTTTATCAAAGAAAAATAGACACTATGCCACTTTATTTTATCGCATTGGAAAAGACTATATATACTAACCATGTACCTAACCTTTTCAGTAGATTCCGTATCAGAAAGGATTAATATTTATTCCATTCCATTGAAAATAACGTGAAAATAACGGAACAATTTTGTTCGTAAGAACAAAGAGAAGCAGATCTATTCTATACCCGATAAGTACCAATACGCAATGGGGGGATTGGTCCCATTTTTGGGGAACGAATGGATAGATACTTGTTTATCATTCGAACGATCGATTTCTTCGTTCAAATTTTTTCTTTATTCATTCTGTCTTACTCTATAAACTTTCCAATCTATGTATCAAATAGAATAAAGAGAAAAAAGGGATGAAGACAATAAACCAGTGATTGTTACGTTTCCATATTAAAGTGAAGTATAGTACTAAATTTTTTTCTTTAATTTAATGCCCATTGGTGTTCCAAAAGTACCTTTTCGGAGTCCTGGAGAGGAAGATGCGGTTTGGGTTGACGTATAGTGCGACTTGTCAGACATATTGGGTCATATGGGATTTACCCGTTCTCTCCCCTGATCGAGATATCCTCTGTTTCGCCCAAGAGATATTGTATTGAGTGAGGCATCAATCAATCATTCGGAGCGTGAAGTGCAATTAGATCAATTTATTTTATATTGGGGATCAATATTATCAATTTAGAAGAATTTATGGTTTACTTGGACTGATAAAATAAAGTATCCAGGCTCCGTTCAGAAAATACCAAATCGATAACAAATTGTTAATATAATATATGTATGATTACCACTTGTATCATAAATGATTCTTATACCTACTATTACTATAGTAGTAATAGTAGTGATCCCAAATTGCCGACCAACGGAATAGTATGATGAATACATCAAATAGTTTTGGGAAAGCAAGACACGAAATTAACAAAAAAAAAGAAGTCATAACAAAAAAATGGTACTGAGACCATTTGTCCTATATGTGCAAATAGAATTCGGACAGATCTTTTCCCGGGGTAGACCATGAACCTAAAAGAATTGAAAGGGCCCATTCAGGAACAAGACAATGACATCGTGATTTTAATATCGATGAAACAATACATCAATGATAGGTTAGTTTAATAAGTTCAGTAATCTCTTTTTTTTTTTAGAGGGAAGGGAGCCTAAACTCATCTCGTTTTTTTTAATAGAAGACCTTTCATTAAGAAAACCTGTTACATAAAAAAAAAAAAGAAATAAAACTGGAATCGACACATTGATTCTTTTTTTTCTTTTTCGCAATTTTTTTTGAACCGTATGTATCCAAAGGTGCACGTACGGTTCCTAAGGGATGCAATTTTGTCCTAATCAACCGACTTTATCGAGAAAGATTACTTTTTTTAGGCCAAGTGGTTGATAGCGAGATCTCGAATCAACTTGTTGGTCTCATGGTATATCTCAGTATAGAAGATGGTACTAGGGACCTTTATTTGTTTATAAACTCTCCCGGCGGATGGGTAATACCAGGAATAGCCATTTATGATACTATGCAATTTGTGTCACCTAATGTGCATACGATATGCATGGGATTAGCCGCGTCAATGGGATCTTTTATTCTGGTCGGAGGAGAAATTACCAAACGTCTAGCATTCCCTCACGCTTGGCGCCAATGAGTTTTTATTTGATTGAAAAAAAAAAAGAAGACTATGCCTTCGCCACATTGATTATAAAAGAAAATTATAAGTAATAATAGCATGGCACTTCGGGTTCGATATGAACAAACCATTATTGTTTTTTCATAACATGAGATTTTGTATCGAGATAGTAGTATGAAATAAAGGTTATTTCCGATTTGATCTTATGTGTCGGGAGTACATTTCAGTGTCACAAACCATTTTTCTTCCACACCAGAAGTCTCTTTCTGATACTTATGCTATGAAAGAAAGAGTACGAAAATGAAAAAAAAAGATCATTTTTTACTTATTTGATCGTATCAAAAAGAAACTTTGGGATTGCTAAATCACAGACGAGATAAATATATAAAGTAACAGAACCATCATAGTATTCTTTTTTACTTCTATGAAAGGAAGGGTGGTAAATGGATCATTCAACGATCTGGATTAGATGGATTCTATTTCTTTCTTCGATAGAATAGAAGAGAAGAAAAAGTCAATTCCATTGCGGAGCCGTATGCAATGAACAAAAGATGCCTGTACGGTTATTCCATTCTATTTGATTTTTTTTTCTTGTTATTTTTTTATCCCCTACTTTAGTTTAGCCCAATCATGCGAGATAGAAGAACCGTTCATGATGTTATATCAATATCATCAGGGTTATGATTCACCAACCTGCTAGTGCTTTTTATGAGGCACAAGCAGGGGAATTTATCCTGGAAGCGGAAGAACTACTGAAACTTCGCGAAACCATAACAAAGGTTTATGTACAAAGAACGGGCAACCCTTTATGGGTTGTATCCGAGGATATGGAAAGGGATGTTTTTATGTCAGCAACAGAAGCCCAAGCTCATGGCATTGTTGATCTTGTAGCGGTCGAAAATTCAAATACTGGGGATTTCGTATAAATCCATTTTATTTCAAACCATAATTAAAATTTTCTGTGATTTGATATTGAATAGAAATAATTCATGATGATCAATCATCAGGTTAAGATCGATCTAAACCAACCCATTTTATTCTATATATACATATATATACATACGACATGCCAACTATTAAACAACTTATTAGAAACACAAGACAGCCAATAAGAAATGTTAAAAAATCTCCCGCTCTTAGAGGATGTCCTCAGCGTCGAGGAACATGTACTAGGGTGTATGTGCGACTCGTTCAGATCATAAGTTCGAACAAATGAGACAATTTTTTCAGTATCAATGACCGGTACCAATGAATAGGATAGATAGAGAAGATCTATCATATACCCATATTGTATATGGAATTTATGGTTTCCATTGGTGCAAATCCAATCATCTAGATTTGAAATAAGAAGCAATTCCCCATTGGTAGCAAATGGTTATCCATTAAGCGGAGGAAATGGTATCATAAGAAGCAAAAAGGTTATGCTCCTTTTCTTGAAAGAACGGACTAACAGGGTCAGCTACCTAGCCAACTTTCATAATTAAATGCCGTCACTGTATGGATAACTCTTTTTGTGAAAAGAGCTATTACTGTAGATAGGTAGAGCCAAAGAGTGTGAACTATACAAGTTAACAATAACATTTGATTAAATGAAAGAAGAGGCTCCGGTGTATAGAGAGGACCTCACCGTTTAAGAGGTAACCATAGAAACGATGGAACCCACTATTTTTTTTATTTAGTATCGCTCTAATTTCTTATTTCCAGTGAAATAAATGGAAGGAATAGAATACAAAATCGTGGTTGGGAAGGTCATAGTAGCAAAAGCCATTGGAATTGATATTTTATATATCGGAATAATCCGTTTTGTTATTAATCGACCGGGGAAGGGGAAAAGGATGACTGAAAGAAGAGAAATCAATTAGTTATTCATTAAGCTTTAATCTGATTCAATGACCAGAGTTAAACGAGGATATACAGCTCGGAGACGTCGAACAAAAATTCGTTTATTTGCATCAACCTTTAGAGGGGCTCATTCAAGACTTACTCGAACGATTACTCAACAGAAAATGAGAGCTTTGGTTTCCTCTCATCGAGATAGAGGCAGACAAAAGAGGGATTTTCGTCGTTTGTGGATCACTCGGATAAACGCAGTAACCCGTGAGAATAAGGTATTCTATAGTTATAGTATATTAATACACAATCTGTACAAGAAGCAATTGCTTCTTAATCGTAAAATACTTGCGCAAATAGCTATATCAAATAAGAATTGTCTTTATATGATTTCCAATAAAATTATCAAATAAAGGAGATTCAAAAGTAATATACAGGAATGATTGAAAGGGAATTCCCCGGAGAATGAACTCCGGGAAGATATAGAATAAAAATAAATTAAGATAAGTAGTAGAAATGAACGAACATGTTTCAATAAAAAAAATATTTCTTCTTCTCCCCCATTTTTGTTTCTTATATTATAACACAAGAATCAAATCAGGATTCTAGGCCTTTTCGAACAAAACATCAATCTGAGCTTGAGTTCCAATTGGATTTTTGAGTCAATTGAGGAGTATGCCTATTTATTTCTGGTTCTAGGACCAGTAGTTCTTGGGATCGACTCAGCTCTCTCAAATTGTTTCTCATTATTAAGAAAAGGTAACAAAGATAAAATACGAGCTTGTTTTATAGCAATAGTAATTAATCGTTGTTGTTTCAAGGTCAATCTATTCACTCGTCTAGATAATATTTTTCCTTGTTCACTAATAAATCGACTAATTAAACTCATGTTTCTATAATCGATTCGATCCCCCGATCCAATTGGGGGCAAACGCCTACGAAAAGATCGCTTGTATTTACGAAAAGGTTGCTTGGATTTATCCATGGTTTATTCCTTATCTCTAAAGTTCAATTTATTTATTCATTTCGGATCCAACCGAAATAGGCTTTGATTCATATATTATTTCATTCATATACTATATATCTATACACATGAAAGAATATCTACATAAAATCGGGTTTGATTTGTATATATTATGTATATTATATATGTTAAGTTCTTACTCTTCCTGTCCTGTTCTTTGGAAAGATCGAACACATAATGTTTCCTTCGATCTATTTCTTGATTTCCCCATGAATCGTATGCTTATGACAATAGCGACAAAATTTTTGCAATTCTAATCGACTGGGTGTATTGTGGCGATTCTTTTGAGTAATATATCTAGAAATGCCCCGCGATTCCTTATTGACACTATTTCGGACACAACTGGTACATTCCAAAATAACTCTGACCCTGACATCTTTACCCTTGGCCATGAACCTCCTTTAGATTTTGTATCTACTTAACTTAAGTCTTATATTTTCGATCCGAACCGAAGAAGAAGAAAAAAAATAAATAGAAGTTACTAGTTAGAAATTCCATTTCTAAGCATTTCATTGTAATTCTTCTTATTATCTTATCTAATTAATTTATTATCTAATTAATAGAATATGTATTAATATAGTATATATTAAGTTAAGTAATACAAAATAGAATAATAATTAAGTAATACAATTTCTTTCTAACTATCAATTATTTCTATCCTAAATCCCAATATTTCATTTAAGTATCTTCTTTCTATGCTATGATTTCGTAGAGCCCGCCCTAGACCGGATACACATTTGAATTTTATTTCTGTTTTCCCAAATTCGATCTTGGATCTACCGGATTTTTTATGAGGTTCAATACACTTTTTCCTTCTCTTTCCTTACTATTCTAAAGAATTGAAGGGGAGAGGCGAGGTTTTAGTTACGTCATGTGGAATTATATTTCTTCATTTCTTCGCATATCAATAACTAGAATTAAAAAAAGGGGAATGACAGGGCATCCGGGAATAAACGATTAATTTCTATCAATAGACCCGCTAAAGACCCAAACCATAGAGTAGTTAACACAGGTGCCACGGAGAGATATGTTTTTAGATCTCGCATTGAAAATCCTCCTTCTTTATTGTAATACATATATTGTCAGATGCTGTAGTTCAAGATCATTTTTTTTATTTTTACGCGGATTTCCTAACAAAAATGGATATGTACAATGAACCAATAGATGAGATTTTCCTGTCACTAAAAAAGAAAAAGATAACCCCTTCTTCCTGAGCATTACGGATAAATATTCATTCTTTTTTATATGTTAGGTTGGGTTTCAGATGTATATAATTCTTTTATTATATGAAACCAAAAACAAGAAATGACAAGAAAGTTCTATATAGATAGAGGAGAAAATAAAGATGTGGAAAACAAGACAGGTATTTTGTACAATGACACTGTACAACAATTTTTAAAAGGGATGTAGCGCAGCTTGGTAGCGCGTTTGTTTTGGGTACAAAATGTCACGGGTTCAAATCCTGTCATCCCTACCTATTACTTCTCCTATGGGCAGTAACGAAAGATTAATTGGGATCGACTAAAATGGGGCATAATCTTTCATTTTTGGATACTATATTTATGTGAGATGTGTTAGAAGTTAAGTGGAAAAAAATTCTTTGAAAGCGCTCTTAGTTCAGTTCGGTAGAACGCGGGTCTCCAAAACCCGATGTCGTAGGTTCAAATCCTACAGAGCGTGATTCTGTCTATCTTATGTATGTCGAATCACAATAAAATAACTTAACAAAACAAAGTTGAATTGCAACTGGAATTTGACCTCCTCCCTGTAGGAGGTCAATCAAAAAAAGAAATGTTACTCAATCAAAGGTCCAACTGATCACCACGTCTGTATTGTAAATATGCAGTCACAAATAATCCTGCCAAAGTAATAGGAATTAGACCTAAGACGATTCCAAATAGAAAAACTTCAATCATTTCGGTTTGTTTGAGGGGATAAAAAAGGGGGGGTAAGATCTATCCCTAAATATTAATCTGAATTATCCGTGAATCTCAATGACCAAGAAAAAAAATTGGCAATTGGTGCGGGAAAGAACCATAGAATATCTGGAATTCCCGAGAAATTTTTTTCTGAATTATTTATTCAATTCATTTTCAAATAAGTCGTATCTTGTTCAAACCAATAAATATAGCTGGGGTTATAGTTAAAGCAGCCAGTAGAAAACCAAAATAACTAGTTATAGTAAGCATGAAAGGGCTTTATTAGATATGTTTTTTTTTCTACATATGTTGATAAAACACTTACCTAAGTTTCCATTTTTCCCAGATACGAGGGTAATAAAAACCAATTAAGAGAATTAGTTTAGTTCCAATGGAAAATTCATGATTCATTGGTCATTATAGATAATACTAAAAAAAAGATAGAGTGACATAACATAGGTAGAAAAAAAAAGGTGTTCCACCATCCATCGAAGGGATCTATTGAGAAACAAAAACTTTGACTTTATTTAATTATTTAATTGAAATTTGCAATTTTAATTGACTTTATTTTTGTTCTCTTTTTCGGGTCCAAAGTCGATTCGAAGACGAGTCGCCTCAATTATCCTTTTAGGTTCTATATTCTGTCTTTCCATATCATGGAGTTCCATACTTGTAGTTTGGTCAAGAAAGAATCTTTGTCTTGGACCTAATCCAACAATGATTGCATCGCGAATATTGATTGTTACAACTATGTTTTCTTTCTTTCATTAAATATGATCTAAATAGTAGATACTATTACTATTATCCACTACTATTATCTATCTAGTACTATTATCTAGTATTATATATATATATATATATATAAATATATCTTTTTTTATATATTATTATAAAATTAATTTATTATTATTAATAGGTTATTTATTATAATTTATTTTTTTTTTTTTTAGTTATAAGTATTTATTATATTATATTATACCAACCAATTACTTGAAATGAAAGGATTCAAATAAAACTTTTAACCAAAAAGGGTTAGATTTCGCATATAATTGAATTGTGTCAATACAATAATATCTTTCATGAATTATTAGAACCCATTGATCATTGACTTACATTTTCCCAAGATCCTTACTTTCTATTATGAAGCCAATAAGGGAAACCTTATAATAAATTTGAGGGTTTTCCATTGATCTATTGAATAGCATAACATAAGGTATCCATAGATAAGGAACAAAAAAAGAAAAAAGGAATTGTGTAGCATTTCGGTACCGATCAAGGCTGCGTTGCTGTGCCAGAGGAAGGATAGCTATACTGATTCGGTATACTCGAAATACACCTTTGGTACAAAATTGACGATCTCACAAAGATGCAATATCAGTAGTTTTCTATTTACTGATCCCATCTTTCACGGAATCGATTCCCCCTTTTGAATGTACAAAAATTTGTGGAGCTCAGCATGTCTGGAAGCACGGGAGAACGTTCTTTTGCTGATATTATTACCAGTATTCGATACTGGGTTATTCATAGCATTACTATACCTTCCCTATTCATTGCGGGTTGGTTATTCGTCAGTACGGGTTTAGCTTACGACGTGTTTGGAAGTCCTCGGCCAAATGAGTATTTCACGGA